TATGGATCTACTACCAGAAATTCAATGCGTAATCTCAGCATTCAATGTGTATTCCTGAATAATCTAATTTTTCAATTATTCAACCATTTCATTTTACCAAGCTCAACGTTAACCAGATTAGTCAACATTTATACGTTTCGATGCAACAATAAGATGTTATTTGTAACAAGTAGTTTTGTTGGTTGGTTAATTGGTCACATTTTATTCATGAAATGGGTTGGATTGGTCTTAGTCTGGATACGGCAAAATCATTCTATTCGATCTAATAAGTACCTTGTGTCAGAATTGAGAAATTATATGGCTCGAATCTTTAGTATTCTCTTATTTATCACCTGTGTCTACTATTTAGGCAGAATGCCGTCGCCTATTGTCACTAAGAAACTGAAAGAAACCTCAGAAACAGAAGAAAAGGGAGAAAGTGAGGAAGAAATCGATGTAGAAACAACTTCCGAAACGAAGGCGACTAAACAGGAACAAGGGGGATCCACCGAAGAAGACCCTTCCCTTTGTTCGGAAGAAAAAGAGGATCCGGACAAAATAGATGAAACGGAAGAGATCCGGGTGAATGGAAAGGAAAAAACAAAAGATGAATTCCACTTTAAAGAGACATCCTATAAGGATAGCCCTGTTGACGAAGATTCTTATCTTGATGGGTATCAAGAGAATTGGGAATTGGGAAGACTTAAAGAAGAAAAAAAAGAAAAGACCCATGCCCATTTCCGGTTTGAAAAACCTCTTATGACTTTTTTTTTCGATTATAAACGATGGAATCGTCCATTTAGATATATAAAAAATGATCTATTTGAAAATGCTGTACGAAATGAAATGTCACAATATTTTTTTTATACATGTCCGTCACTAAAAATTTATTATAAAATAATTATAAAATAATAAAGATTAATAAAAAAATTAATACATAAGATAAATACAAGAATAGATAAGACGAAATTCGTCCACCTCCCATATATTTGATGCCTTCTCCCATCAATAAATTTGCAACCCCAACCCCATTTATGATTCCATCAATTATACGTCTATCAAAAAACTGAATTAGTTCGGCTAATCCTCTTATACTCATGATTAAGACTCTAGTATAAAAAATGTCTATGTAACCACGATTATATGACCAATTGTATACCATTTTTTTTATTTGGTCCAAGATAATTCTTTTAGGACCCCTTTTTACAAATGAATTGATTAAGTCCAAATTCTTGAAAGATGAATAAACAGACCCATATAAAATGGATGCTATAAATAGTCCAAAAAGAGCTATACTTACTGAAAAAATTGCATTTGTAAAAAATTCATACCAATTCATAGAATAGTTTGAATTTTTATTCAAAAGGTTTCTCGATGGAGTTAACCATTTCGATAATATATCAAAATCTACTACTCCTTGATCAAAATCAATTCCTATTGATCCCATGAACAAAGTAAATAGTGTCAATATAAGAAGAGGAAATAGCATAGTATTGTCCGATTCGTGAGGATACATGTAAGTGTATTTATTTATAAAAGAAGTACTCAAGTATCGCATTCGATTTTTTATATTATCATTAATTTGATATGTATCCTTTGAAAAAAAGAAGACCTTATTATTAATTGTTGATAAAAGTAAATTTCTATTGACTACTTTCGGTACTGCTTTTCCCCATAGAGATATGGAATAGAATGAACTATTTTTAGTACTACTATAATTTTGAAAATGAACACGCAAATGCCCATCAAAGGTTAGTAAATACATTCGAAACATATAAAATGCGGTTAATCCCGCTGTAAAACAAGCTATTATTGCAAAAATTGGTGAATACAACCAACTATCATTAATAATTTCATCCTTGGACCAAAAACAAGCAAGAGGCGGAATACCACAAAGAGAAAGTGTACCTAATAAGAAAGTAGTTCTTGTAATTGGAACATATCTTGTTAAACCGCCCATAAGAACCATATTCTGACTTTTATCGGGTGAATATCCAACAATAGGTTCCATAGAATTAATAATGGATCCGGATCCCAAAAACAATAAAGCTTTAGAATAGGCATGAGTTATTAAATGGAATAAGGCAGCTCGATAAGAACCTATACCTAGAGCTAACATAATATAACCCAGTTGAGACATTGTGGAATAGGCTAAACTTCTTTTAATATCTCTTTGAGCGAGAGCCAAAGTAGCTCCTAATAGTACTGTTATTATGCCTATTAAAGAAACGAAATTCATTATGTAAGGTATAACTCTGAAAAGAGGAAGAAGCCGAGCTACAAGAAAAATTCCCGCTGCTACCATGGTAGCAGCGTGTATAAGAGCCGAAATAGGGGTGGGCCCCTCCATAGCATCAGGTAACCATATGTGAAGAGGGAATTGTGCAGATTTAGCAATTGCGCCGACGAATAATAAAAAGGCGCAGAGAGTAACAAATGTAGAATTAATCCCATTACTATGGATCAAGTTATTAACTATTTTGAACAAATCCCGAAATTCTAAACTGCCAGTTATCCAATAAAAAGCTAAGATTCCTAATAATAAACCAAAGTCTCCTACACGATTAGTTATAAAGGCTTTTTGGCAAGCACTTGCTGCAACCGGTCGTGTAAACCAAAAACCTATTAATAAATATGAACACATTCCCACGAGTTCCCAAAAAATATAAATTTGTATCAAATTGGAACTAGTAACTAATCCCAACATGGAAGTATTAGAAAAACTCATATAAGCAAAAAATCTAAAATATCCTTGATCATGAGACATATAATTGTCACTATAAATAAGAACCATGATTCCAACAGTAGTAATTAGTATTAACATAATAGAAGTAAGTGGATCGATCAAGTGTCCAAACTCTAAGGAAAAATCATTATTGATAGTCCAAGACCATAAATATTGATAGATAAAACTTCCATTTATTTGCTGAATAGACAGACTGGCCGAAAAGGCCATAGTTATACTTAGTAGTAAAACACTAGTAAAACCCCACATACGACGAATATTTTTTGTTGCTGTAGGAATAAACAGAAGTCCAAATCCTATTGACATAGTAACTGGAAGTGAAAGAAAGGGTATTATCCATGCGTATTGATATGTTTGTTCCATAAAAAAAGATTTGTTTTTTTATTGTTATAAATTTAATTGTTTAAAATCCACCAACCAAAAGAACAATAATAAAAGAAATCAACAAAAAAAATAAAAAAAAAAAAAATTTTATTATCTATTTCATTTAGCCCTAGATATATATGTGATATGGCATAGGTATATATACATGGATACGTATAGATAATTCATAATCTTTTGGTATATTTTGTATATATGTATATATTTATTTTTACATATTTACATATATATTATATAATTAGATAGAATTATATTTATATTATTATGATATGTTTTACAGGTTTTGAACAAAGTATTTATTATCCATGGGATAAGTATGGATAATGACGAAAAAACGATCTAAATATATGTCTTTCACATACAATAATAAAAATTAGTATTTTGTTTTTGAATGGCGGTTCCAAAAAAACGTATTTCTCGATCAAAAAAACGTATTCGTAGAAATATTTGGAAGAAGAAGGGATATTTAACGGCAGTAAAAGCTCTTTCTTTAGCTAAATCGGTTTCCACTGGGCATTCAAAAAGTTTTTTTGTGCAACAAACAAGTAATAAAATTTTGGAATAATCTAAATCGACATACCATTAAGAACTTATTAATATCAATATTAGTTAGAACTAACTGCTGTGGCGTGTTATATAGTAAATAATAATTCTTATGTTTACTGGCCTCTTAGTATAGTACTAAGTATTCTAAATTTTTCTCTATCAATTAAATATTCTATTGTGAAAATTTAATTGATAGAGAAAAAGTTTTTTGTTATATGCCTAGCCCAAAACCTAATTAGAAGTATAGTTACTAGATAGTATTTATAATAAATTACGAAGAGTATTATTAATGATACTAAGATATCGAAATTATTAGAAAAATGCCTCGAATAAAATTACGATAAATATGACATTTATTTTTTTTAATTAATCTTTTTAATTTTCAATACATTAATTAAAAAATCATCTAAAAATAAAAAAAGGATGATTTTTAGTTCTATAACTCGACCCGGAACAAAACTATCTAGTTCTGACTGTCTTGGTATAACTCCATTTTTACATTCTAAACTAGATACATGAAAGTTGATTCTTAAAGCTAAACCCTACGGCGATACTTAGTAAACATTCAAATCTTAATTTAAATAAGTCTTTATTTCATCGGTTCTAATGTTTACTAACTATATTGAATCCTTGAATCTTGACCATTTAACATGAATTGACTATTATTTATTAATATTTCAAATAAGCCGCCATGGTGAAATTGGTAGACACGCTGTTCTTAGGAAGCAGTGCTAGAGCATCTCGGTTCGAGTCCGAGTGGCGGCATCCCCTAAAAGGGACACAGCGGATCCTATAATATATTTAATTCTCGATTTTAATTCTATAATGGAGAACCCCCGCCCTTTTTATGATATTTGCAACTTTAGAACATATATTAACTCATATCTCTTTTTCGATTATTTCAATTGTGATTACGATTCATTTTATGACCTTATTAGTCCACGAAATCGTAGAATTACGCAATTCATCGGAAAGAGGTATGATAGCTACCTTTTTATCTATAACAGGATTATTAGTTATTCGTTGGATTTATTCGGGTCATTCCCCATTAAGTAATTTATATGAGTCATTAATCTTCCTTTCATGGAGTTTCTCCATTATTCATATGATTCCTAAAATACGAAATAATAAAAATTATTTAAGCGTAATAACCGCGCCAAGTGCTATTTTTACCCAAGGTTTCGCCACGTCGGGTCTTTCAACCGAAATGCATCAATCCGCTATATTAGTACCCGCTCTACAATCTCAGTGGTTAATGATGCACGTAAGTATGATGCTATTAAGCTATGCAGCTCTTTTATGTGGATCATTATTATCAGTCGCTCTTTTAGTCGTTACATTTCGAAAAAATATCGATATGTTTTTTAAAAGCAAGAATTTAGTAATTAAATCATTTATCGTTGGCGAAGTCGAATATTTGAATGATAAAAGAAGTGTTTTTAAAAACACTTCTTTTATTTCATTTCGAAATTATTACAAATATCAATTGACTCAGCGTTTAGATTATTGGAGTTATCGTGTCATTTGTTTAGGCTTTACCTTTTTAACCATAGGCATTCTTTCTGGAGCAGTATGGGCGAATGAGGCTTGGGGATCTTATTGGAATTGGGACCCTAAGGAAACTTGGGCATTTATTACTTGGATCATATTCGCGATTTATTCACATACTAGAACAAATAAAAGTTTACAAGATACACATTCGGCACTTGCGGCTTCTATAGGATTTCTTATAATTTGGATATGTTATTTTGGGATCAATCTATTAGGAATAGGTTTACATAGTTATGGTTCATTCACATTAACATCTAATTGAATAAACGATACATAACATAAGAACATCATCTCATATGTATCTCGAGTTTTTGCGAACCATTTTATTTCTGGAGTCAAATGGTTCGCAAAAACTCGAGATACATCTCATTACAACTCTAATTCACTTTATTTTACAGAATTATAAGACTTGCCGTCTCATTAATAAAAACTATCTATAAAAAATAATTAGATAAGATAGCTTGTACCTTGTCAACTGATAGTAAGAGAACGAAATCGGGATAAATACCAATACCTATTATTGGTAAAAAGAGACAGATCGAAACAAAAAGTTCTCGTGGTCCAGAATCCACAAAATTAGAATTTGGAACATTGAATAACTTGTATCCGTAGAACATCTGACGTAACATAGATAATAAATAAATAGGAGTTAATATCATTCCAATTGCCATTCCAAAAGTAATTAGTACTTTTGGAATTAAAAGATATTTTGAGCTGGTAATTATTCCAAAAAATACTACTAATTCGGCAACAAAACCACTCATCCCTGGCAATGCAAGAGAGGCCATCGAAAAGCTACTGAACATTGTAAATATTTTCGGCATCGGGACAGCTATCCCCCCCATTTCGTCGAGAGAAACAAGAGGTATTCTATCACAACAGGTTCCTGCCAAGAAAAAAAGTGCAGCACCAATAAATCCATGAGAAAGTATTTGTAGAATGGCTCCATTTAGTCCCATGTTGGTTATAGAACCAATTCCTATAATTGTGAAACCCATGTGAGATACAGAGGAATAGGCTATTCTCCTTTTTAAATTGCGTTGACCAAAAGAGGTTAAAGCCGCATAGATTATTTGTATTGTTCCCACTATCACCAACCACGGAGAAAATATGGAATGAGCACGGGGTAATAATTCCATATTGATCCGAATCAATCCATATGCTCCCATTTTTAATAAAATTCCGGCAAGAAGCATACATGTACTGTAATGTGCTTCTCCATGGGTATCTGGTAACCATGTATGTAGGGGTATGATCGGCGATTTGACAGCATAAACAATAAGGAAGCCAAAATAGAATATTATTTCCAATGCCATAGGATATGATTGATTAGCAAGTCTTTCAAAATCTAATGTCGGTTCAATGGAGCCATATAAACCCATACCTAGAACTCCTATTAATAGAAAAATAGAACCCCCTGCAGTGTACAAAATGAACTTTGTAGCCGAGTATAAGCGCTTCTTTCCTCCCCACATGGATAAAAGTAAGTAAACAGGAATTAATTCTAACTCCCACATGATAAAAAAAAGTAAAAGGTCTCGAGAAGAAAATGATCCTATTTGACCACTGTACATTGCTAACATAAAGAAATGGAATAATCGTGAATTTCGAGTAACTGACCAAGCCGCTAAAGTAGCTAAAGTAGTAATAAATCCTGTCAGTAAAATGGGTCCCACGGAAAGCCCATCGATTCCCAGTCTCCAGTGAAAATCCAAAATATTTATCCATTTCCAATCTTCTTCCAATTGGATTAAGGGATCGTCCAATTGGAAATGATAACAGAATGCATAGGTCGTTAAAAGGAGTTCTAATAAGCATGTACATATAGTATACCATCGAAACACCTTATTCCCCTTATGGGGAAGAAAAAAAATGGAAGAACCCGCGAATATAGGCAAAACAACAAGTATTGTTAACCAAAACCAAGGAAAATGACTCGTGATAAAGACAAGATACGCTTTGACCAGAAAAGCCCGTGCTCAGAATAATATATTGATTTTATCGAGTACGGGCTTTTGTCGGTAAATGAGGAATCAAATGATTCAAGTGGAGTTTTTGTAACGTATCAATTAATAAGATAGACCCATGCTGCGAGTTGTTTCATGCCATAAATAAACACGGACACTCAAAAAGTCTGTCGGGCAAGCGGATTCACATCTCTTACAACCTACACAATCCTCGGTTCTTGGTGCGGAAGCAATTTGTTTAGCTTTACATCCGTCCCAAGGTATCATTTCCAATACATCTGTAGGGCAGGCGCGCACACATTGAGTACACCCTATACATGTATCATAAATTTTTACTGAATGTGACATTAAATTATAAATTCCCGTTTTGAACATAAAAAATTTTCGATCTGGTATGGTAAAAATAAATGGTAGTAAATTAATTATATGTTTATATTGTAGACACCAGATGAATCAATGATTTATTAATTTTTTTAAGAATCAATATATTTCTAAATTTGTTCATGAAAAAGTGCCAAGATACTTTGATTTCTCTTTCAACAACCACAGTCATACAATACAAGTCGCACATCTGAATTCAAATTGGTCAACAAATAATACAATATTTAATTAATATTAATGGAATTTTAATTCTATTTTAAATTTGAATAAATCTAACAAATTAATATAAATTATTATTTTATTATTATATAATTTATATAATGAAAATCAATGATTACATAATGAATGATTACGACTAATTTAATTATTCAACAAATTTGCTTGATTGATACGAGTTGATTTTTTGTTATGATGGATCGATGAAACAATAGCTAATCCAATAGCAGCTTCAGCCGCTGCAATAGCTATAACAAAAATTGAGAAAATGTCTCCTTTTAATTGGCGACTATCAAATAAATCAGAAAATGTTACGAGATTGATATTAACTGAATTTAGTATAAGCTCAAGACACATAAGTGCTCTAACCATGTTTCGACTTGTGATTAATCCATAGATACCGATAGAAAATAAATAGACACTCAAAAAAAGTACATGCTCGAACATCATTGACTAACTCCTCATCAATTTAGATTCATTTAAATATGAATAACAATTCAACTGATTTCATTGACTAGAATAGAACAAAATATTACAGAACAATAGAAGGTATTGGCAATAGATTTAACTAAAAATCTTAAACCTTTACACCTTTTTTATTTTATTTCAAATTTATAATTCTAAAAATTTTTTAAATCATAAGTATTTATGATTGACGAGCCATAGTAATTGCACCTATTAAAGAAACTAAAAGAATTATAGAAATGAGTTCAAATGGAAGATAAAAATCTGTTGATAAATGAATTCCAATTTGTTGAACATAACTTATTAGGTCCTGTTCTAGAATCTGGTTTGATCTTGTAGTCCAAAGAATTCCGTACCATGACGTATCTGGGATAGTAATAATTAGTGAAAAAAAAAAAAAAAAAAAAATACTTGTACAAACCAGTGAAGTAACCCCATCTCCAAGGGTCCAAAGGCGGGAAACATTGGAATATTCTGAGCCATTTATGAACATTACAGCAAATATGATTAAGACATTTATGGCTCCCACATAAATAAGAAGTTGTGCAGCAGCTATAAAATAAGAATTCGATAGAATATAGAATAAGGATATACAAACAAGAACCAATCCCAACGAAAAGGCAGAATAAATTGGATTGGTAAATAATACTACTCCCAGGCCCCCAAATATAAGAACTGATCCCAGAAATACTACAACAATATTATGTATTGATCCAGGTAAATCCATTATGTATGAAATAAGAAAATAAATAAATAAATCGAAAGATTTCATGACCTTACTGAATAGTCCAGGAAGTAAAAATTAGCCTATTTTTTTAATTGTCTATGATACCGTTCCTAAATAAAATCTTAATGTAGTAATGCAGTATAGATTGTAATATAGATTAATGTAGATAAAGTTATTGGGCCAACTCAACTTTTTCATTTTAATTTATTCAGAAGAAAAGAAGAGTTGGAATCTTATATTTCCAAATCAAAACAAAAAATATTAAATAAACCCGCTATTCTCAACAATCAATAGTTATCGTTTTACTTTCTAGTTACATTGACTAAAAAAATAAATAAATAAAGAAGCTTGGATCCTTTCTATCAAAATAGAAAAATAAAATCTTATTAATTGGTAATTGTTCTTGAATCAAAATATTTACCTTTGTCTATTTTTATTTGAGTCGAATTCATAACTGTTTGAATTGTGTAGTCTCCAATTACTGACATTGGTAACCGACCCAAAGCGATTTGATTATAATTCAATTCGTGACGATCATAAGTAGAAAGTTCATATTCTTCAGTCATTGATAAACAGTTAGTGGGACAATATTCGACACAGTTACCACAAAATATACAGACACCAAAATTTATACTATAGTTAATTAATATTTTATTTTTAATATCTCCTTCAAATCTCCAATCAACAACAGGTAGATCTATGGGGCACACACGAACACATACTTCACAAGCAATACATTTATCAAATTCAAAGTGGATTCGACCACGGAAACGTTCTGATGTGATCGACTTTTCATAAGGATACTGAATAGTTACAGGTAAACGATTTGCATGGGATAAGGTAATTATGAAACTTTGACCAATATACCTTGCGGCTCGTATTGTTTGTTGACCATAATTCATGAACCCAGTCACCATAGGAAACATATTGTAGATATCCACGAATAAGTTGATGTTTCTTTCTCTTGTTTAAGAGAGGTTATGAGTCTAGAATACCATTATCGTATTGTGTTATTTATAGTGAAACAAGTTGGGAAGACGTTGTCAATAATAAATTACCTAGAGAAATAGGTAAAAGAAATTTCCATCCAAGATTTAATAGTTGGTCCATTCTCATCCTGGGTAAAGTCCATCTTGTTGTGATAGATATAAAAAGAAACAAATAAGCTTTAGCTAATGTAATAAAGATACCAATTGTTATTCCAAAGACTTTAGCAATTTCATTTATTCCGAAAAGTTCAGGAACAGATATGTATGGAATAGATAAATTCCACCCACCTAAATAAAGAACTGTTACAAATAATGAAGAAACTAAGAGATTTAGATAAGAAGCAATATAAAATAAACCATATTTGATACCAGAATATTCGGTTTGATAACCTGCTACTAATTCTTCTTCTGCTTCTGGTAAATCAAAAGGTAATCTCTCGCATTCTGCTAGAGAAGAAATTAGAAAAACGATAAACCCTATAGGTTGACGCCACATATTCCACCCCCAAAAACCATATTTTGACTGCGCCTCAACTATATCAACTGTACTTGAACTGTTCGATAATCATAGTCGATAATAACATAATTGTTCTCACCGCTATTCCAAAACCGTACATGAGACCTCAGCTTCATACGGCTCCTCTATGGCCGCGTACAAATAAATGTAAGGACTGGTTCGGTATTATTATAGGTATTTTTGTGGGGTAGGGTAGATAGAATAAAAATACCGTGTAGAGTCCCAAAAATTAGACCAATGGAATTCTGTCTGCTAGAATAACAAAAAAAGGGCGCTTCCGAATTGATCTCATCCCTTATAATTAAATCTTCGGTAATAACTTAATCTTTCAATAAAATACTCGTTAGATCAAGAGATAAAAAGAATTAGACATTCTTTACTGAATCATAAAGAATAAGAATTTCATATATACATATATATTGGTATAGATGTTAGGAAAAAATAAATAAAGATCTTTGTTTATATTCTATTTCTTTTGTTCCTGTTCTTCTTTCTCGTAAGAGGTATTCCTGAGAATAAAGGATTAATTCGTTCTTGATAGTTATTTCTTTAATCAGTGACTAGGAGCATACTCTAGATCGGAATCGTGGGGAAGTACTGCTTGATCATTTCTACCAACTTAAAGCCCCTAATCATCTTATGATTCGTTTTATGTGAAAATACCTCTTTTTTGATACCTTACATTATCTCTATTACTAATCCTTTGTGTACCTTGGTGTTCCTAACCGTCCACTGAATTTTTGATTGATCTCCTGTATGGTAATACATACAAGACAGTAATCCCATACAGTTGATCTTTTGTACCCGCTTTAAGATATGATGACTAATTAAAGAATCTCAATCTTGGGATAAAGAGTTTATACTCCTTAATGTTTACTTCTGCTTTATTCTTATATATAGGGAATGAGATTTTCTCTTTTTACTACACATTGATAAGCTGTTTTATTTTACTCATATAACTATCTGGTTTAACTCATCGACCTGAATAACTCTGATGAATAAAAAAATAAAAATATCTATAATCTATCCAATATATTAATTCCTCTTTCCTTTATTTCATTTTGAGGTCAAAGTTCATGTTCTAACGAATCACACGTAGAGATATTGATAACACACATAGAGTTAATGGTATTTCATAACTAATAGATTGAGCCGCAGCTCGCAAGCCACCTAAAAAAGAGTATTTATTATTCGATACATATCCTGATATAAGAAGCCCAATAGGAGCAATACTTGAAATGGAGATCCATAAAAAAACACCCATACTGAGATCAGCTAAAACAAGTCGATATCCAAAAGGAATTATTAAATAACTTAATACAATTGATATGACTGCTATAGACGGTCCGATACTAAACAAACGAATATCTCCTCTAGATGGTAGGAGGTCCTCTTTAAAAAGTAATTTAGTCCCGTCCGCTAGAGCTTGAAGAATTCCCAATGGGCCGGCATATTCGGGTCCAATACGTTGTTGTATCGCTGCGGATATTTCTCTTTCTAACCATACAATTACTAGTACTCCTATTATGATTCCCAATATAAGGGTCAAAGCAGGGATAAATAGCCATATGAGTCCATAGACTTCTTTTAAGGATTCTGATTTAGAAAAATAATTGATAGTTTGTGCTTCTGTTGTGCCAATTATCATTTCAACGGTCAACTTCTCCCATAATGATATCTATACTACCTAGTATTGTCATGATATCAGCCAATTTCATTCTTTTAATTAGCTGAGGAAGAATTTGCAAATTGATAAAACCGGGCGGACGAATTTTCCATCTCCAGGGGAAAAAACTATTATCTCCTATCAAATAAATTCCTAATTCTCCCTTTGGGGCTTCTATTCTTACATAAAGTTCTTGTTTCGACAATTCAAAATTAGGCGAAGGTTTTTTACTAATGAATCTATATTCAAAATCATTCCATTCGGAATTTCTTGCTCTATCTAAGCGCCGAATTTCTAAATTCTCATAGGGTCCTCCGGGAATTCCTTCTAAAGCCTGTTGAATAATTTTTATGGATTCCCTCATTTCGCCAATTCGTACTAAATAACGAGCTAATGAATCCCCTTCTTTTTGCCATTGGACTTCCCAATCGAATTCATTGTAACATTCATAATGATCAACTTTACGAAGATCCCATTGGATCCCAGAAGCTCGTAACATGGGTCCTGATAAGCCCCAATTTATTGCTTCTTCTCCACCAATAATGCCCACTCCTTCAACTCGTTCCAAAAAAATGGGATTCCGCGTAATAAGTTTTTCATATTCAACAACACTCGTTAAAAAATAATCGCAGAAATCTAAACATTTATCTATCCAACCATGAGGTAGATCAGCAGCTATTCCTCCGATGCGGAAATAATTATGCATCATTCGCATACCTGTGGCAGCTTCGAATAGATCATATAGCAATTCTCTCTCTCTGAAAATATAGAAAAAGGGAGTCTGCGCACCGATATCCGCCATAAAAGGCCCAAGCCATAACAAATGCGAAGCTACACGACTCAGCTCTAGCATAATTACTCTGATATAGCTGGCCCTTTGGGGTACTTGAACATTTCCCAATTGTTCTGGTGCATTTACTGTTATTGCTTCGGTGAACATAGTAGCTAAATAATCCCAACGTGTTACATAAGGAAGATATTGTATAATTGTTCGGTTTTCCGCTATTTTTTCCATTCCTCTGTGTAAATAGCCCAATACGGGGTCACAGTCAATAACATCTTCACCGTCGAGAGTTATAATGAGTCTAAGAACACCATGCATCGATGGGTGATGAGGGCCCATATTGACTATCATGAGATCTTTTCTTGTAGCCGGTACAGTCATATCTTTTCTTTCCTAATTCATTATTCCATGAATTTCTCAAAACGAGGTTTAGAAAAATAAAAACCTAAAAAAAAATTTCAAATGAATCCTCAAATTAACGAGTTTTAAGCTCCCGAATATCTAACTGACTAATTAATTTTTTATAACTTACTCTATTTTTCTTTGACAAATAAGCCAACAGCCGTTGACGTTTTCCCAGAATTTTTCGTAGACCTCTTTGAGATAAAAAATCTTTTTTGTGCAATTCCAAATGCGAGGTGAGTCTCTGTATTTTATTGGTGAAACTGAATACTTGAAATTCAACAGACCCTTTGTTTTCTTCTTTTTCGTCTTGCAGAATAACTGAAATGAATGAATTTTTGACCATAAAAAAATTCTTCTATCTTTTTATTTTTTTTAGATTTTACCGATCAGGAAAAATAATAATTATTATTATATTATGTTATGATTATGTCAGTCATTATTAATCTGATATAAACAAAAGTTTAGATTTATTCATACTTTTTTATTCTATCGAAACCCCATTTTTATTTCAAACATAAATATGGGATTTCGATAGAATAAAATATAATACATTTACACATTCACGAAAGAGAGTGGTTTTTTTTTTTTTTTTTACTTAATTAAAGATTCTACTAATTTATTATTCCTAGATCCAAAAATAAATCAATATCATGTACTAATAATGTAACATAACATATGCATATGTACATCTTTCGCCATATATCAAATATGTTATGTCAGGTGATATATAGGAAATATAATATTAGTTTATTAACTTATTCTGGATTGGGGATACATATATATCCTTAACATACTAAAACAACTGCTGTTATGGGTATCAAACCAGTAACGATTCATACAAGCTAAATCCTCTAATCGGTAATTAGGCCAAAGAAATAATTTTAATTTAATAAAGTTGTTTGCATCTCTATTAAGATGCTTGTCCTCATTAAAAAATTGTCCACAGTTTATTATTTTGTTTTCGTTGCAAAATTGTGGATTTTTATCTATATCATTCCAATTCCAGAAATGGAAACAAATTAGAATTCTCAACTCTCTCCGACGTCGATGAGATAGAATATGTTCAGGAACAAGAAAATTAGAATTATTTTTTTTTTCTTCATTCACAGGCATATCGCTATGTTGTGCAATGGATTTGTCTAAATTATTCTTATCAACATTTTGTTTTTTTATGAATTTTTTATTAGTTTTAACTTTATCTTTATCAACTAATGAAATACTTATGGTTTGATAGATAATAAATTGCCCATCCCTTTTTATAGATAAACGAACTGGTTCGATAATTAATATTCCTCTTTTTATCAATTCTGTAAGAACAAGATCCTTTTGAATCAGCATTACATCCAGACGCATTTCTCCTCTTTGAATAGAGGATATAGCAATTTGCTTTGCATTTGTCAATCTAAGTAAGAGACAATATACCTTAATATTATTGATCATTCTTTGACTCAAAGAATCATCCCATCTTAATTGAAAAAGAAAATATTTTTTTAGTAATAAATCTAGTTCTGCTTCCTTGATCTTCTTAGATTCTTTTTTATTTCTACGTTTTTTAATGTCTGATCCCGCGTAATTATCTTCAACATCTTTTTTTTCGTTTTGTTTTCCTAGATCATATCCAAGATATTTTGGATATTGTTGTTTGTTTTTTTCTTGGTTAGAATTTTCTAAATCAATATATTCTTTTTGATTAGATAATATGGGAAGGTTTTTTTTTTTTTTTATGTTGATGTTTTCATATTGACTAATCTTTTCATTTTTATGAAAATCTAAAAGAAGAAATTGGATTGGTATAATCCATGGTTTAATTTTATATGTTTCAAAAAGTAGCACAAATTCTGGTAAGAACCAAGATTTTAGTTTTGCTATGGTAGGATTATGATATAACCTTTTTTGATTCATTCCCATCCAATCAAAAAAGTTTTTTTTTTTCTTGGTTAAGTTGATTTCTTTATGAAACGAAATCTCTTTCTTTTTCATTTTGTTTTTATACTTATTAGTTTGAGTCTTAGTATTTTTATTAATCTTGATACCAATATGCGCATTGGTCCAAGTCTCGATATCAATATTTTTTATAAGACAAAAATGGAGAATTTTACAATCAAAATATTTTCTATCCCGATTTATATTCGTATCAATAGGATATCTTTCCTCTAGATAATCACTAATAGTTGTACTTACCAATAGATAAAATGCATCAGGTTTCGATGTATTGAAATTATATAGATATGGAATCTCCCGGTTCTCCTTTATTTGTACTGTTGATCCATAAAAATAGGAGTTTTTCTTATCCCCATAATTAATATATTCATAATTCATATATTTATGTGATAAAAGATCATATCTGTAGTGTTTTTTAACCATTTTTTTTTTTTTGAACGAAACCGTTACGGAATAATCTTCTTTTACATAATGACTTAATTGGTCTTTTTTGTTTTCATATGAATTAAATTTAATTGAGTCTTTATTTTTAATCATACGAAGTTGATTGACTCTATTTCGCCATTTTTTCGGGACTAATCGAGACCATTTGATCCGGGAAAAATTGTATTGATAAAAACCCTTTAACCAGTTTTTCCAGTTATTCATTCCAGACTTTTGAATTTTATTATGCCTTGATTTGTAATCAAATAGTCCTCGTGTTATACAATAATCCTTTATTTTATCCCTAAGATAATAATGGGTTTCATGATCTTGAAATATATATTTCAAGTTATACTTGTTAAGTAATTGGGTTTGTGATAATTTGTAAAATACATATGCTTGGGACAAGCAAGTATAACTATTTAAATTTTTATTACTAATATTAGTATTTGAAACCCACTTTTTTATAGTTGAAATAAAGTTCATTCTATTTGGATTTATTTCATCAATTTTTTCTTGATTTGTTTCAGTGTATTTATTGATAATTTTTTTTGTTGATTCAAAAAAAAGTTGTATATTGATTCTGGGAATGTTTATGGTACATAGCAAGATATCCATGTATATTTTTTCAATGAAAAATTTTATAAAAAAATGTGATTTACGTATTAATCGTATATTGTTTCTTTTTAATATCTGCCAACTATATTTCTGTGATTCTGATCCTTTTATTTTATCATCATAGGTTAAAACTGTTTTTTTATTGTCTTTTGTGATTTGTTCTATTTGATTCTTGGTTGTGATTATCCTATCATAAAGATCTTTCATTTTTTTTTCTATGAGTGAATAATTTGTCCAATTCATAGATCGAATTGGTATGGTCCATTCATGGTTAATTTTATTATTTATTTTTGAATCTTTTCCATTTTTATTTGGTTTATATACTTTCACTTTCTTCAATTCAAATGAAAAAATCGGATTTACTTTTTCAAGTTCTTTCATTATTCGCTTTATAACAAGAACTGTTTTGATGACCCATCCTTTTTTTTCTTTTGAAATTTGTAGAGACCATTTTTCTCTTTCCTTTAAGACCCTTAGAACGAGAAAAAATTGTTTTTTTAGCTTTCTAATTTTTCTTTCGAGTTCTTTAAAAATGGGTTCAAAAAAAGAAAGTCGTTTTCGGGGAGAACCAAAGGGAAGTTCCGCTTCCATTCCCCATACTGTTAAAAAAGAAAAATTGTCTTTTTTTACTTGTTTTTTCATTGAATCTATATAATGAGATCGTACCTTAGATCTTTGTCTTCGCCAAGGTTTCAGACAAAAAGGAAATAAAATCTTTATCTGAATTCCGTCTGTTAACCAATCTTTTGGAAATTCTGTTTCTGATAATTGAACACCATTATAGGTGCACTTAACGTGCATTTCTCGATTCCATTCCTTCAAATCCTCGTACCATTCAGGAAATTGGAATAATAACATACGGCCCATATTTTTAGCTATTATCAATGAAGGTAATACAATATATTTTCTAAGAAAAGATTGTGTTACTAACATCAAACCTCTCATTACTTGAGCAAATAGAATGCTATCCCAAGTTTCTGCTATTGTTATTCGATCATTTTCCTCTTTTTTTTCCTGTTCTTTTGTCCCTTCTTTATCAAAAGAAGAATAAGAAATTTGCGATTCCGATTCTTTACCTACTCCATTTCTAAAAATTAAATTTATCATTTCAGAAAGATCAAAAGAATCAAAAAAAAATATTTTGTTTATTCGATCCAAAAAAAGCGGGGAATTAGCATTTGCTTGAAACATTTCCCAA